GTGAGGAACTCGCCTGAGGGAAAGGGACTGCGACCTTCAACTCCCAAGATATATCATATAATATAGCATGTTGCCCTGAAGAAGGATTGGAGTTATTTTCCTTCGGTCCATAAACGCAAGAATCGCGAGACGGCAGACATCGGCCGATGAGGCTAGTAGGGCCCTAGTCCTGTAACCGGGCAATGATAATTCCTAACTGAGAAGTCACCACGAGCATAACAATCTTATTGGAACTTGAAAGAGAAGTGAATTTGTGAATGCCTAACTGAACGTTCAAGATTGGATTCAGAAGCTGAGGCGACCGGAAGGGAGGCGAGCGAAGTGAGGCGTCCAGAATTTCATAGAGATAAACGGTTCAGCTCCCTTCTAAGCCTTTAGAGGATTAGAGGAATCATCGATGAAAGTGTTACTTACTTACTTACGAAGATCGACTGGATAACCTTCTACTGACAGAGTGGTGGGTGCTACTGTCTTATCTTATCCCTTCTTCTTTTACCCCGCTGGTCATTCAGTTCAGTCAAGTTCATATGCTTTCCAACGTGGGAGTAAAGGGAGTTGGTAGCATTCCCCTGGCTTTCCATTTCCAATAAGTCTGGGATAAACTAGAAGACTAACTCCTTCCCCTCCTAGGGCTTCAGCAAGGTGTCTATTCTGAGGCTTAGGAGAATGAAGCAGCCCCGGCTGTGAGTGAACTCCCCTCTACTTCCAGGCAATAGGACTAAACCTAAAGTATCTTCTCTTCTCCGGTTCTAGCTTACGTTTGAGTTTCCTCTGACTACAAGGTAATTTCTCAGCTGGAGCAGAAGTGGACGAACAACACCTCCTTTCCTTGCATTAGCGCCCGCTTTTCCACATCCACTTCAGGGAGAGAGCAAGTATAAATCATAGCTTTAGGCTTTCGAGCCTTTCTTCCTAGGACAGAAGCCTTTACTTGAACTTGAGCGGTTGTCTGGAACTGATGCTACACCTTGGGGCTGCAGTCCCTTCTTCTTAGCACGGATGTCCCTCTTCAATCCCCTGCTCCTACCATTGAAACAGCTAGGGGCTAGTAAGTCCTGCCAATATCAGGGAAAGAATAGCTCCCGAAGGGCTTCCTTCTTTATCTAAGCGACTAATAGGCTTGGGTGGCTAGGGCACATGCTATCGAGGTTACACGCCTGGTCCCGAAACCACATCTGGCAGATGCGATTCCTGGATGTAGTTGGATGTGATTATCGGTGAAAGCATAGAAGGATCTCCTGTCAATAGTCACAGGGAATTACACTATAGCTTTAGGACCTGACCTGTAATAGGTGGTGTAAATGTCCTTATTTATTATAGGATGAAGATGATTCACTCACCAAGAAGACCGTCTACTCGAGCAGTAAGAGTTGATTCAATTGCCAACAGAAGACCGTCTGCGACAACAAGACCATCAGCAGCAGATGATTGAACAGCGGATGCGTTGAGGAGATCAGCCCTAATTGAAGACCCGATACTCTCAACCAAGAACTTCTATATATAACACCAACCGCGGAACAGGAGCATGCGTTACACACGTCGTCAGCTAGCGGACGCAAGCAGAGTGGGACCTTCTCCGATAGTCTCTTTCATCATAATATTGAAAGCTTCCCCGCCCGATGCTTTGTTAATGTCAGAGTTGATATCAAGATGAAAGGGAAAGACAATAAGAAAGATTCAAGATAAAGACTAGAAGAAGGGGTTTTCTTAGAAGAATTCCCACTTGGACTGGTAGTGAGAACCCGATCTCCAGAAGCTAATTGGCAAGGTTCGACTTGACCGGAGCGGATCGCAACTCAAGCACAACTAGAGTTCACTCACCCACGTGCCCAATACTTGATGTGATGACTCTAGCCCCATGTCGGCTTCATTGACGAGTCATGATGCTGCGATATAGGATCAAAATCGACTTTCATTTCACTTAACTCATCAAAGCAAGGAGTGGCTACTAGATAGACAATTAGTTCCGAGACTAAGAGATTGGGCTATCGGCCGGTATCAGTTGAAGTCAACAAAGAAGGAAAGCCTTCCCCCAATCCAACATTTTCAGGTGAAAAGAAGATAGATGACTGAGAGTCACGGGATTTTGAAAGCGCCGCATCTAGCTCAGCAGCTTCTTCAAAAGAGATGACGGATACAGAGCGGTTACCACTTGTAGGCTCATTCACGAACTAGGCCATGAGTTTGCTTTAACGAGTGCACGAGCAGAAGCGGAGACAGAGTCGTCCCCCGATCTGAGATATTAGCGAGATTAGCTACACGCCACTTAACCTAAAGAAAGGTCGACCTGAGAAAGCCCTTTTTAAGCTGATAGGAGAACTTCACTTACTCAAGAAATTGAGTAGCGAGAATCTTTCCTCAGAGGCACGGAAAGGGTCCAAGCCATAGGAAAGACAGCAACTTGAGTGCGGAGAAGGGGAAAGGGCGCTCGAAGCAAAAGGAAAGAAAAGCACACCATATAGGTCAGCGGCATCAGCAGTTGAAGAAGTTGACGGCCGGATTCAAGCAAAAATGGGATAACCTGAGAAGGAGAGGTCTCCTTTCTATATGAAAGACGAAGATCTGGCTTTGAAGCCTCCTTGAGTCCGGCTTAGCTTCAGGTACGAGTCAAGAACAGAAGAAGGGGATCGCCACAATCAAGAAGCAAGCTAAAAGCTGTTGTTTAGATGACTTTATGTTATGAAACAACCCAGAAAAAAAGTAATGATTGGAGTAGCCCGCCCAGTAGAGGCTTTCTTAGCGAAAAAAGTATATTCATGGATGGATTAGGGGAAAGAGTCTTCACCTTACTTTCAAGTGTCAATCATTTTTATTGAACTTTCTTTCAGGCTAGCTCTGGGCAGGGCGCATACACACGAACTTTGAGTCGGATCCGAGCTCCAGTAGACAGCGAGACAGCCATTGTGGTAAACGGGGGCAAAGCAAGGGAAAGAGAGGTGAGTGACGCCAAGGGGAATTCCAGCACGAAAGCAAGTGTTGTTATCACACGTCCGTCCTGTCTGATTGATTCACCTTCGATTATTCAATCAAGGAAGCAGAGTCAACGGCCTTTGAAGAAAGATGACTTCTATTTTAAGATGATGACTTCTATTTTAAGATATTGAGTTGGACAGTCAAAAAGCCCAAAGGCCAAAAATAAGAGCAAAAACAGAGGAGATGTCTTCCTCATAGGCCATTGACTATCTATCCCCGGAGTCTTTCTCTCCGTCAAAGGGACTCTCTCTTTCTTGAACAAGCACGGCGCTATCAGGACAAAATCCTAGCAGAAGCAGAAAAAGAGGAAGAGAAAGAGGAGCGAACAGCCACTATCACATCGTTAGATGAGCTTCAGTTGCGCCCCTTTGTGAACGAGGGGATCGAAAGGCCAGCCAAAGGAAGTACGGCTGAGTTTCAAGACTACGAGACTAAGAGTTGGGACTAGCCGCATGTCATCTTTCTCAGAGTCTGAGCCTGACACCTCTATTATTACATCAAACAACAATTGAATTGGGATCAAAGAATTAAGGGATTGGATTTGTCCCCGTCTGTCTTGTGTTCAACGAAGGAAAGCGCCCTTCCTTCTTCAGCTTGAAAGACATCTCAGGAAAGAGCTACTTCAACTGAAGAAATTTCTTTAGTAGCGAGAACCCTCCCTACTCGAGAATAAGGTCAGGAAGTGAAGCGTTTTTTCAGTTTTTCTTTCAAAATCTAGTAAGTGTTATGCGGGGGTGGGGATTCAGACCGATGAGGGACGTAGGAATTGCCCTTAACTGTCCGGAAGGCTGAAATAGCTTTCTCGGGAGCCTCTGGGAGGTCGGGGTATTCAATCCCATGATACTCAAGGAGCAGGCGTCGTATCCCAGGGGTTCTACTAATACATCGTATAGCGGGTCCAGGCTTGAAGTTATACCAAAAATGGAATGGGACAGTCATTCGAAAATGAGAAAAGAAAAGAAGGGTGTCAAGACATCTATATGACCAAGATGGCCATCTCACGAATTGGATTCGAACCAATATCAAGCTACTTTCCTTTAGTAGATCTGTCATCCCCCTCATTATAGTCCTCCTAGAATCAATAGCATTTCGTCGGAATACATCCTGTCTTTTCACCTTAGTAGTCCTATGCATAGTCAGTACTATAGCCCCAATCATGGCTACTAATAAAATCAGACTAGGAACCAAAAACCAGACGGAATAGTAGGTATAAAGTAAATTGCCCAATGTTTCCAAATTAGTCCAACTTCGTACCTTTCCGGCATAAACCATATATCTCAGAGAGGTCGTATTTCTTTGGGTTGGTAGTAATGGAATGCTTTCATTATCTAAAATGAAGAACATTTCCCACCAAAAGATCAGTCCAATAATACCACTCACTGGTAAATAGCGCAATACTTCTTCGTGAATCTCCGCTATTTGAATATGGAACATCATAACAACGAATAGGAATGAAACAGCTATAGCTCCTATATGAACTACTGGGAAGATCATAGCGAAAAAGTCGAGACCTAACAAAAGAAGTAAACCTGAAGTGTTGCGAAAGACTGGGATGGGAAACAAAACGGAATGTACCGGATTTTTAGCACGTACAACCATCAAACCAGAGACCAAAGCAAGGCTCGACAAAACAGAAAGTATCATAGTACGTCGTCCTTCCCTGTTCTAGTGCTTGCATACCCATAAGGATACACTTATATACCCGAATTTCGCCGGATTGTAGGAATGATAACTGATCATTTGATCAGAAAACTAAGGGAGCCTGGGCATAAAGAAACTGGAAAAAGGTTTCTAAGCAAAGTTGCTGAGTATAGGTCTCGTGTGCTTGCTATAGAAAGTACATATACGAGTCACGAGTAAGAGGAAGTGGTAACGGTCGATGGATGTTCATATTTGAGTATTTGCTGACGGAATGCCTCACATCAAGGTGACAGGATTCGAACCTATGGCCCTCTGTACCCAAAACAGATGCGCTGACCAGACTGCGCTACACCTCGTCTCACCACCCCGGAGCATATAGATCCACCCGATCGATGAACACTCAAACCGAACTCACCCATCCTTTTGGGCACAGGGACGCGAGAACCTAAGAAACAGCTTTTTTTCTTTTTTTTTTTTTTTCTTTTCTTTTTCTTTTTTTCCATTTTGATAGATTTTATATATTTTCTATTTTATATATCTATTTTGAATATGCCTCCAGCAAGATAGGGCGACGCAAAAAAGCCGTATAGTGCAGGAGCGCTCACATTTTTTGGCTTACTCTTGCACTTGAATTTCAAAATCCGGCCTTTGGACCCTTGGCCCGCTTAGAAGTGGATTCGAACCACTGACACAAGGATTTTCAGTCCTTTGCTCTAACCAGCTGAGCTACCTGAACCACTTTCCTAAAAGATGTTTTCTTCATCGAATAGCGCCCTACCTTACCACTTGACTAGTAAAAAGCCCTTGTACTAAAAATAGAATAATAATGAATAATAAGAAAGAATAGAATCTATATATAGGCCTTTTTCGCTTCTTCGTCAAGCTTTCGAGCAGCTCTTTCAACTGCCGCCTAATCCCCCTCAAGAACCGAGAGCCGCCCAGCCCCTGGACAGCCGGAGGGAGCTTGCTTATAGAAAGAAGATAGGCCGATCAAACAAAAAGAACGCGCAAAGGTCTCTCCGCTCCTAGTCACTAAGTAGTGCTATTCTGGGGGGCTGGACTCCACCAAGAGGTTCTTTCTCTCACGTCATTTCGCCCGCCCGTTTCACTTCTGTTCCGGAGGAAATGGGATTTGAACCCATGATACAATCTTCTTGTATGTCGATTTAGCAAACCAATGCCTTAAGCCACTCAGCCATACCTTCAAGTTGTTGATCGGAATGGAATTTGATGTGCCGGGTTTGGTTGGTTGCCCGAAGGGCTATCTGATCCGATCAACTGCGTAAGCCGTAGCGCGCTAGCGCGCGTACTATTCCGGGGACTCTATCCAGATCTATGGATCTCCCCAGCATCCAAGCGAGACTCCATCAAAATCTGCCACTCGTTGGGCGACGCCTTCTTTTCTACGAACACCCCACCACTGAATGATGAACTTTGCCAGTTTTCGCCTCCGACCCGAGAACACAGGGTCAAGCCAAGCCCTTACCCGCCTGAATGGAATTCATATCTCCTTCGTCTGGTCGAGAAGGGAGAAAGCCCGTGGAACTGGACTGTGACTCTTCTATTACATTATGGAGAAGTCCATTCTCGTCATGGTCGATCCACGTCCTACCCTAGTGCCCGGAGAACCAGGCTTGCTTAGCTTACAAAGCTAGCTTACTAACGCGAATCATTTTTTATTGATTGCACGAGCTAGCCAGCAAGCCAGCAAAGCCCCCGAAAACAAGATTTACGCAGAAAGGTAGCGAACTCTTTTTGCTCAATAGCTAAATAAAGATAAACCAAACTACCCGAAGAGGAATGAAAGCTTCAAATCGAGTTCTCTCTAGTAAAGAAGTGGATTTCCTTATTAAATAAGGAAAGGCAATAATAAGAAAAAAGTACAGAGGTCTTGCGAGGCGGTCATTGGGATCGAATCTTCCTGGCAGCGGGCGAGAAGACCTCAGTTGGAGACGGGGCGGCTTTCTCTATTTCACGAAGATGTCATTTTCAAGATAGGATTTTTGGTTGTAAATCAATGTGAGTAGCCCTACTTTCCCCACTTTCAGCTATCCTTTTTTGTTTTTTTCTGCCTTCCACTTTCGAGAGCTAGACCAGACTTCCTTATCTGGCTTCCAGTCTACTAAGGACAGCTGGCTCAGACACTGGCTTTGAGTTCGGACTTCCTTCTTTCTATGACCAGATCAGGAGCTGCATGATCCGATGAGCTATCAGCTGAGAGACTGGCTTCTCGGTTGTTAGTAACGACTCAGACAGAGCAGCTTACCTTGCTATGGTGAGTTATAGAATCAATTGAGCGAAGCTACCTACTTAGCTGATCTAGTTAGAGGACTTCTTTAAAGAAGGGCTTTAATCCACAGAATTGAGTTTCCATTAGAATGGTGAAAATGCTAATGGTGAGATTGGTTACAGGAGCTAGTTTTAAAAGAATCAATCAATCAAGCTTGGACCCGTGCAATTTATAGGCCTCCCTCAAAAGAACCAGTCCAGACAATCATCTGACTCCCCGGAATGAAAGCTTCTTTTACTATTGCTTCTGAGTTCGTATCGCTACAATAGAAGAGGAAATTTCATTGATTCATAAACTCGTATGTAGTCACTGAACGGCACCGCTCGATTCTACTGCCTAAGATGTCCCTCCCGGTACCTGCTTGAGTTAGCGTAAGCGGCTCGTAAGACCAAGGAGTTAGCCACCTTCCGGGTGAGAGGAAAACTAGACCCGGCTAAACGGCGTTGGGAGAAAGAAAGGGATAGAGCTCTGAAATAGTTAACTCAGAGCTGGGGTGGGAACCCAATCGATGTGTCAACAAGAAGGCAGTGATGAAGTTGGTGATTGTCGCCTGTTAGTGTTAGAGATTCAGATAGAGGAATGCAAACTAGCAAACTGCTCTATCAGCGGAAAGAGAGAGAGAGCCAATACATGACAGGGGGGAGAGGTTAAGCAGGTTTCTTAGACGGAAGGTTCTTAGTCTAATCGGAAACAGAACCCGTCTGTAACCACAATGACTATATGCTTAACACACCTTCAGATCGAAGAAGGACTTTTTGGAATGGGAATGGATGAAGCGGGGTGGAGGAATGGTCAACTCATCAGGCTCATGATCTGAAGACTACAGGTTCGAATCCTGTCCCCGCCTAATCACTTGAGATCTTTTTGGGGTGGTAAAAGTTGTGTTGCCAGCTAGCGAATGTATGATTCCTAGTTCGATCCAAAGGGTATAAATTCCTTACTCTATCAAGTAAGCAGCTTCGCCCCTTAGTCTCACTATGTTCAACTAAGCCACTTCGTACCTTAGAAAGGACTGGGAGCTCTAGCTCATTTCTATTTCCAGGGGACTATATCGAGAAAGATAAAGGAGTAGCGCAAGCTAGACGAGCAGAGAGAAGGTCTGTAGAGGGAGTTTGAGTCCTGATACTACGCTAATTCTTTGAATTCTATTAGTTTACTCAAGAATTGCTCAATGAATCTGTTGATTTGAAATCAAAGGATGGTCTACGATCAGCAGAAGAGTCGAAGAGAGGGTTTCTATTTCTATATCCCCACAGGACTCTGTTTAGACGCTCTCTTTTCATCCCTATAGGGATTGATTGAAAACTATCCTTAGATTAGCGCTTGTGCTATTCCTTTAGTCCACACCTCTGCTCTGGGGACTACTTTCAAAGAAAAGGGCTATTCTAAAGAAGGAAAGAAAGCCACGAGAGCCGCTTGTCCAGCCAGTTAGCAGCTAAGGAGCTACTCTAGAGTTCCTTCCAGTCGGGAAAGAGTTAGCTTAAGCTTAAGACCGGTCAAGTCAAGTAAAGGGTAGGGCAGATGTAGTCGATACAGGTTTACGCGAGACGGATTTAGTCGATGTCGATACGGATTGAGCGCTGCTTTCCCGCTTGTAGACACTGCTGTAGTCTTTGGTGATTCGTCACTACGAAAGAAACTGGCTTTTGCCTCTTCCATACTGGGCTGGGGTATTTTCTCGCTTTATGGCTTCTCTTCTAATTTAAGCACATCGATGAAGGAAGAGAGGCCATAAGCGGCTATTGGATAGAGAGCTTTTAGAACACTGTAGATCCGTCGATACTGCTTTTTACGCTGCCTTCTCGCTTGCCTGCATAGGACGACAGCTTCCGGCTATCAATGAGTCAAAGCCCGAGGGTCTTAGAGAAAGACCAATAGAATGAGTTTTGTGACACTGAATTACGCCTTCTTTTCAAGCCTTTCTCTTTCAAAGAAGGCGCAGCCAGTGAGCTAGGGTTCTGTATCAGTCTCCATCCTTGTTTTTCTAATAAGGCCAGATTTCAATAAGATCTATTTATAAACCAACCCCTTCCCTTTTTATAAATAAGCACATATGATCCCAGCTCTTCCAATCAATTTGCTTTTCATTCCCAGTCTGTCTCCATCAAGAATTCCTAAGGAGATTCTATTTATTAGTTCTTTACTTTCTTTACTCACATAATCCTTCTGGAGTTTCTGTCGAAGCACCTTCCTTTTATTCTAGAAAGGGAGGGTCTACGCCTTCCTTTTATAATCTCTCTTTTCTTCTATCTGATCTTCTTTCAAATCATTTCATGATTCCTTTACTATAGATTTACGTCCTTGCTTAGCCGAGCAGGTTCGAAGACCACTAGGGATTCGTTGAACATCGTTCAACTCATTTCGTTAGCTTTGGATAGTACGTAAATCCTCATTCATCATTATCAAATAAATAGGATGGAATTTCCCGGTCGCATTCGATCTAGAGAAAGTCTTTGCCTAGCTAGTAAGAGGATAAGGAAAAGTGCTAAGCCTAAGCTGGTGGAGCATTGCTTTGAAGGCGATCTACAGGGGCCTTATTTATTTAATTTAATCTTTTTTACTCTTTTACTATGAAAAGGGGTAGGTGTTCTAGACGCACTATGAGAGGAAGGGGCCAGTCCTGTAAAGAATGACTCGTGGAACTCCTACCATATATACTGAAGAGGGCACACTTCGGGAAACATGGCTTTGATCGTAACAAGGTAGCCTTCCCTTAGGCTGGATCGAATAGAGTAGCGGCTTTCAATAGATAGGAAGACTATCATCGTTATATGACTAATATTCTAACAAAGATAGAAGATGAAGGTAGAATGTATTGAGTTTTATCCTTGTGCTGTCTTATAGGTTGATAAGGATATTATCAAAGCTGAATCAATAAATTATGTATATAAAGAAGATCTTAAGAGAAGGAAAGGTACGAAGCGACTCGACTGAAAGGAAAGGTACGAAGTGGCTCGACCATAAGGGAGAGGCATGTCAGAAAGCTATGATTTTATTCTTCACTGTGAAAAGAATTGCGAGTGGACAGGTTGCTATTGCACGTCCCGCGAAAGCCGGTAACTATCTCGTATAGTATTTTCATAGTTTTGAAAAGAGAATTGAAATAAGTCTCTTTTTTCCCCAATCCAACTTTTTTGGATCGAAGAAAGGCAGCCCAGAATCGACAGAGAAGATTTCCCTTTCACTACTGACTAGAGTAGACTTGAGGACTTCCTTAACAGAGAACACTGAACCGAACTTGAGGCTCTTCAAGACCTCGTCTCCAGAGTCTACGTAACCCTAGCGGTAGGAAAAGACAAGAGCGAAAAGGACGATAGAGCACCTTTCCTGCCAAGCACCCATAGTGTCAAAGATCTGGGCGCATTTTATCGGCCTTTGACTTCCTTCTTCCTACTGATGCCCTAGCCTACCAGTGATAACTACTAGGCAGGAAGCCTTCGGTACATGGGGTTCCCCTTTCTTTAGACGTCCATCAAAAAAATGTTCAAAGATGAGAGGCTACTACTCGACTCGGTATATTCATACTGTTCTGCCCAAGCTTTGAACTTACTGTATGTATTTTGATTGAACCATCCCAGGGGGTAGGAGACAACCCTCCCTGCCGACCCGTAAGGCCGATCTATGAGGGCAGGTCAATTCCATCTCTATCCCAGGTAAAGTCGTATCGAAAGGGACCGGAATTTTCCTTGAAGGTAAAAGCTCTCACTTTCTAACAATATAAATAGGAGAAAGGAGTGTAAGGATTGGTAAGCTTTGCCGGAAAGAAGCTACTCGACTCAAAGACGAGAGGAAGCGAGTGAAAAGGGGGGAGGAAGATGACTATCTAAAGCCGATAGTCCAGTAGGTCCTTGTAAGGCGAGTGGAAGGAAGTGACTCGACCGATAGGTTGAGGAAGTCGGGCAGGTCTGGAGGTAGTGCCTCCTAAGAGATATGATAACTGCACCATTCAAGATAAATGCTTGCATCCGGAGATAGATGGGCGAAAGATGGACGAAAGCCCTTGTGGAACTGATTCTTATCTGGTTGTTCAAAGCCTGCCTACTTTTGATGACATGAGATTCAAGACCCCCCTTAAATAAAGTAAAGGCAGCTGATCCCGATTTCCTTGATCCTTCATCTGGCTGGGCTGTCGATAGAGTAAGCTGGATGTGCTAGTCGATCTTGTAACCCACGAAAGCTCAAGAAAGAGAATGTCCTCTCAAGGCCGGTCTTTCAACCGCCTCCTTGAAAAATAACCTGACATTCCTCTAGTGAATCTGTCGCGGGGTAGGGAGGTCCCTCTCTAGTTCAGAACCTTTCTTCCAAAGCCTCCCCCGATTCTACTTTTGGCAGGCCATGGTGCGGGTAAAAGCTTGTGGATTTTCTCCTGCTTATTCATTAGGGCGAGTGGATGTCAAGGGAGGGGATCATAGTCTTTCAACTCATCTGGAATATCACGGAGCAGCTTCGTGTCCCTGTTCCGGTCCCCGATGCAGCCCCGTCATCAGTAGCTAAAACCAAGGCCCCCATAAGGCCCCGGAAGTTGTATCTTATTGAGTGGACTTATCAGCATCACGCTGAAAAAAGTGTCCAACTCTGCGCGTGACTCGCATTGGCAACTTTATCCCACCCTACATCAGCCGGTGTGTGTGAGCTTCGTTCCTTATAGCTATAGCTCTACACCGCCGCCGGCCACTTTCGTTCCTCTACCGTATCCATTGATGGGATTTCTTCTCGACTGGCGTATTGCGCACTCGGGCCAATCTACTCCACGCTAATAATGGTCTTTTGGATTTAATATCCTACAAAAATGGAAAGTGGTTGGCCGTTCGATCGAGTCCATCCCTTGAAGTCGTACCCTCCCAGGATGCATGAGTCTTCCGCCGATTGACAGAAATGCCGATTAAGCAATTCCTCTCATCCCGATAAAGGGAGTCACCCGTGATTCGATAGTTCCATTTTCCGCTGATGCAGGCCGATTGGGATCCCAGCAGTCAAACCACTGTCTTCGTTCCTCACCCTCCTTCCAATCAAATCTATTCTAAGGTGCCCGGAGGCAGGGGAAACAAAGGAGGGATTGATCGACCAACTTGAACAGATCCATAACCTGGTTCCATCTGTCCTGAATGAGGGAATTCAGGCGGGTATAGTCGAACTGGTTGATTCTAAGGTGGGTGATAAGCAGCTGTATCCGTATCAAGCCTACCATCTCTTCTCACGAAAGTCTTTCCATCCCGTCTCCGTTTGAAATATCTGTGGCCCTGCTTCAAAGTCCATCTACACACTCCAGCTGCCTCCTTTTGAGCTAGTCAAGCAGGCGTTGAACACGGACTGAGACTCTCCCGCCCCCTCGACAGCAATTCCTGCACTTGACGTCGGATCTCCTCATTCCCAAATGGGGATAAGCGAGAAGCCGCTTTGCAGGGTAGACTCACTCCTACCTGCAACTCAATCTGCTTCTATATCCTCCTCTTATCTTAGGGGGTAATCAAGCCGGAAGAGTGTTGCAGAAAGATCTGCACTTCCCTTTTACAACATAGGAGGGAGGCGCCTCCTTCCTAAAAAGAAAATTGATTCGAGCATCCGGCTTCACCACTGCTGCCTGCTCTCTCCTTCT